TGAATATCATTTGAAAATGAGTAGTTCAGAAAGAATTGAAGTTTTGATTGACCCCGGTACTTGGGATCCTATGGATGAAGACATGATCTCTCTGGATCCCATTGGATTTCATTCGAAGGAGGAGCCTTATCAAGATCGTATTGATTTTTATCAAAGAACGACAGGATTAACTGAGGCTGTTCAAACAGGCGTAGGTCAACTAAACGGTATTCCAATAGCAATTGGAGTTATGGATTTTCAGTTTATGGGGGGTAGTATGGGGTCCGTAGTGGGGGAGAAAATCACCCGTTTGGTTGAGTACGCTACCAATCAATTTCTACCTCTTATTATAGTGTGTGCTTCGGGGGGGGCGCGCATGCAAGAAGGAAGTTTGAGCTTGATGCAAATGGCTAAAATCTCATCTGCCTTATATGATTATCAATCAAATAAAAAGTTATTGTATGTATCAATCCTTACATCGCCTACTACTGGTGGGGTAACAGCTAGTTTTGGTATGTTGGGAGATATCATTATTGCCGAACCAAATTCCTACATTGCATTTGCGGGTAAAAGAGTAATTGAACAAACATTGAATAAAACAGTACCCGAAGGTTCACAAGCGGCTGAATATTTATTCCAGAAGGGCTTATTCGACCTAATCGTACCGCGCAATCTTTTAAAAAGCGTTCTGAGTGAGTTATTTAAGTTCCACGCCTTCTTTCCTTTGAATGCCAATTCACTCAAGTAGAGTGCACTAAGTGCAATCATTTTATTTGTAGCAAACGCGCGGATAACTCTTTTTTTTTACCTAGATTCTCGATTACTAATTTAGTCTCTCTCATCATCAACAAGATAAAAGCGTGAGTTCTTCTTTTTTGTGAATTTAGGCAAATAAAACGAATTTCGTCTTACGTATATAATCCAATTCAAATATAAGAAAAATCGATATACAATTTTGTATCTTTCTCCATCTCCCTAAAATCCCATTTTACTAAAAATCCCGGTTGTGTCGTATTCTAACAAATCTTTGGATAATTTGTAAGAAACTCTTTCTTTATTAATGTCTTCAAATGAAATTAGAAGACAAGAACAAAACACAAAGAAATGAAGAAAAATAATAAAGTTGATTATCGTACATACCTTTCATGTAGATAGATGAATAAGTCCATGCATTTAATTCTACATTCCATTCCTTGGCCTTATTTATTTTATCACTTAGATATGTAGATACTTATTTATATATTATAATTACATCAAATAAGAATTTGCAAATTGAATTAATTAATAATAACGACCACTTTCTAATAATTATTAATTATAATCAATCTAAATATAAAATATGATTTTTAATAAAAAAACAGGTGTAAATAAAAAAACAGGTGTAAATAGTAAATCGAGGTACCCCACTTTATGACAATTTTCAATTTTCCCTCTATTTTTGTGCCTTTAGTAGGTCTAGTATTTCCGGCAATTGCAATGGCTTCTTTATTTCTGCATGTTCAAAAAAACAAGATTGTTTAGATCTGAGGGGACCAACCTCATCCGTTTTTTTTTTTGAAACTTAGACGTGTAGCATAACACAAATATTTATTTCGGAAAAGAAAATATGGTATGGTATAACATGTGATTTCCACCGAACATAAAGGAAAAAGCTCTTATGCCTACAGAAATTATTGAAAATTATATATGAGTATGAGTAAATGAATGCTAACTAGTTTCAAATAGATCAGGATCGTCGGATGCCTAAAATGGAAAGTTGGTGGATCTATATGTATAGCAATAATGTATATTGGGATCTATAGACGAGTATGTTATTATTTTAGATCTAACCAATTTGATGAACTACTCCTAAAGGTTCCCATCAAACTAGTGCTAGTTGATGAAAGTTCTTTCGGAAACAAAATGAAAGTAAAGTCAAAATCCTTTGGGGTATTATCTTAATTCCAATAAAATGCAATTGAATCAAATATGGGTTGGCGATCAGAACATATATGGATAGAACTTATAACGGGGTCTCGAAAACTAAGTAATTTTTGCTGGGCCCTTATCGTTTTTTTAGGTTCATTAGGATTCTTATTGGTTGGAACTTCTAGTTATCTTGGTAGAAATTTGATATCTTTTGTTCCGTCTCAGCAAATCATTTTTTTTCCGCAAGGGATCGTCATGTCTTTCTACGGGATCGCAGGTCTCTTTATTAGTTCCTATTTGTGGTGCACAATTTCCTGGAATGTAGGTAGTGGTTATGATCGATTCGATAGAAGGGAAGGAAAAGTGTGTATTTTTCGTTGGGGATTTCCTGGAAAAAATCGACGTATATTCCTCCGATTCCTTATAAAAGATATTCAATCCATTAGAGTTAAGGAGGGTATTTATGCTCGTCGTGTCCTTTATATGGACATCAGAGGCCACGGGGCTATTCCGTTGACCCGTACTGATGAGAATTTGACTCCACGAGAAATTGAACAAAAAGCCGTGGAATTGGCCTATTTCTTGCGCGTACCAATTGAAGTCTTTTGAAAAAAGAAAAGGAGCTGCGAATGCTTTTTCAGCAGCAGGGGGTAAAAATGCAAGAATCCTCTTTTTTCTATAACATAAAGACATAAAGTTTCGTCAGAACGTTCAGTCCAGACAAAGTCGACGTATAGGGAACAACCATAAAACAAACCCACTTCATATATCAAATAATTTCCAAAGAAAGAAATTTCTCTTTTTTTTTAAGTTCAATATTTGTTGGAAGCAATACTTTAAGATTCAGATAAATCCTATTAATTATTTCCTTTTTGTGAATTGACTCTTTCGTTTGTGTTCTTTACTAAAAAAAATGGGTTTTCTTACTAAAGATAACCGGCCCACCTCTGTCTTGTTTTTCCGCTCATTTTTGTGATCATCACAATATCTTTCTCTCAATTATTCTTGGATATGAGGAATCATTCTAATTTTTTGAAATATTGGATATTTTGATAGAAAGGGAGTTCGTTTGTCTCAAAATCTCAATAATATTCAATAAGTTAAATAAATAAAGTACTTCTTTTGGTCCTTCATCAAAAGGAAATACTTGTTTAGAATTTGATCAATTGAGATATCTGGAAACAAATTTTTGGATTGTTTCTTCATTTTAATCCGAAGTCAAGTCTTAGTCTATTTCTGTATTCTTTCGAAATTCAAACAAAACCACAAATCAAATAGATTAATAGATTTGATACCGTGTCTAGAACTCATGTTTGAAAGAAATATTCGATCCCATAGAGTCAATAAATGAAGTGGGTTCATTTAAAATTCAGAGGTGACAAATGGCAAAAAAGAAAGCCTTTACTCCTCTTTTTTATCTTGCATCTATAGTATTTCTGCCCTGGTGGATTTCTCTCTCATTTACTAAAAGTATCGAATCTTGGGTTACTAATTCGTCGAATGCTGCTCAATCCGAAATTTTTGTGAATGATATTCAAGAAGAAAGTATTTTAGAAAAGTTCATAGAATTAGAGGAACTCCGCTTTTTGGACGAAATGATCAAAGAATATTCGGAGACACATCTACAAATTCTTATAGGAATCCACAAAGAAACGATCCAATTAATCCAGATACATAATGAGGATCGTATCCATATGATTTTGCACTTCTCAACAAATATAATCTGTTTTATTATTCTAAGTGGTTATTCTATTTTAGGGAATGAAGAACTTGTTATTCTTAACTCTTGGGCTCAGGAATTCTTATCGAATTTAAGTGATACAGTCAAAGCTTTTTTGATTCTTTTATTAACCGATTTATGTATCGGATTTCATTCACCCCACGGGTGGGAATTAATGATTGGTTCTGTCTACAAAGATTTTGGGTTTGTTCATAATGATCAAATTATATCTGGCCTTGTTTCCACTTTTCCAGTTATTGTTGATACTATTTTAAAATATTGGATTTTCCATTATTTAAATCGCGTATCTCCGTCACTTGTAGTTATTTATCATGCAATGAATGATTGATAAATGACCTACCGATATTCATTATTAATCTAATCCAATTAGAATGTTTCTTACTTTGTAGTTCTACATAAACATTAAAAACTTCCTATCCGGAGAATTTTCCTCGTTTTCATCCGACCATATTCCAGTCAAATGATTCCAGTAAATGACAGAATCGTGGATAGGGAACTATATTAGTGACCTACCCAATTTATTGTAGAAATTTTCGGATCAATGATTAGACCATGCAAACTAAAAAGACTTTTTTTTGGATAAAAGAGCAGATTACTCGATCTATTTCCGTATCGCTCATGATATATATCATAACTCAGCCATCCATTTCAGGTGCATATCCCATTTTTGCGCAGCAGGGTTATGAAAATCCACGAGAGGCAACTGGGCGTATTGTATGTGCCAATTGCCATTTAGCTAGTAAGCCAGTGGATATTGAGGTTCCACAAGCAGTACTTCCTGATACTGTATTTGAAGCAGTTGTTCGAATTCCTTATGATAAGCAAGTGAAACAAGTTCTTGCTAATGGTAAGAAGGGGGGTTTGAATATGGGGGCTGTTCTTATTTTACCGGAGGGGTTTGAATTAGCGCCGTCCGATCGTATTTCTCCCGAGCTGAAAGAAAAGATAGGCAATTTATCTTTTCAGAGCTACCGCCCTAATAAAAAAAATATTCTTGTGATAGGGCCTGTACCCGGTCAGAAATATAGTGAAATCACCTTTCCTATTCTTTCCCCCGACCCTACTACTAAGAAAGATGTTCACTTCTTTAAATATCCTATATATATAGGAGGCAATAGGGGAAGGGGTCAGATTTATCCCGACGGAAGCAAGAGTAACAATACAGTTTATAATGCTACAGGGGCGGGCGTAGTAAGTAAAATAATACGAAAAGAAAAAGGGGGATATGAAATAACCATAACAGATCCTTCGGATGGACGTCAAGTGGTTGATATTATCCCCCCAGGACCAGAACTTCTTGTTTCAGAGGGTGAATCCATCAAATTGGATCAACCCGTAACGAGTAATCCTAATGTAGGTGGATTTGGTCAGG